ATATCATATTCGTGAAGCAGAAACATAGAAGCACTCCTATTAATGTGGAATATACCGAATTAGTTGATTCAAATTGGAATTCTCAATTCATCCATAACTGCATTAGTCGAAACAACAATTTTGATCAAACCACATAGTTTCGTTTGTTTACTTGTTGTGGGTCATGTATCGTCTCAAGATTCATCCAACGAAATCCCACTTACACTTACTTCGATTCTATTTAGATATGGTGTAGACATATAATGCTATTATACAAATCAAACTCTCTCCTACCTTGCCTCGGGTTTTCTATCAAACAAAAAAAGGAATTAAGGAATTTTTTTTAAAGAATATTTTAAATAATATGAATTGAAATTGAAATAATATTCAAACAATATTATTCAAATAAGATTAAATGAAATATTAAACATAAATAATTTCAATATTCTATTAATATAATAGAGCCAAAGAGGAGGTCTGGCCCATTTTTTCTCTCTCTCTCTTTTTTTTTTTTTTTCTTAGTGATTTAGAATATAGTCAGTAGTCAGATGTAATAGAATTTCTAGGAATTTCCATCTCGGGATTTATGGTATATTCTACGTGGCTGTGTTGGTGTATTCTTTTCATTAAGATCCGGATAGAGGATTATTGTTTCTATTGATTTGATACGGATACGAAAACGGAATGCATCGACCGATTCGATTCTCTCTCCCTGTCCCAGATTTATACTTAATTGATTTGATTCAATCCATTGAATTGTGAGGAACCCTTACATATAAAAACTCATGGGTTCCTATACCCAAATTAGGAAACTTTGGACCTGTACTACCCCGGCCCCGGCTTTACCCCCGAGTTAGAAGTCTTGAAAGAATCATTTCAGACCCATTTCTAGGACTAAAGATCATGATTTGGAATGACTCGAAATACTTATTTATTTAATGTAATAATAACACCTAGCAGGACCAACCAACGAGTTAGGTTTCGTGACAACAAAAAACGTTTCTTTTGAAGCAAACCTACAAAATGGGGCATAGTTTAATGGTAGAGTCGGCTGAATCGTAAATGATTTACAGAAGATACTTCGAATGGAATCATGCGTTGTCGAACGATTCGATAGACAAAATCTCCCCATCCCAAAACCAACTCATAGAACATAGAAATAGAAGAGGGTGCGTTGATACATTTAGGACCAATTCATTGTCTCTAAAACAATGAATTGGGATTGTTGTTCTGCCAAAAGGCGATACGTCGGGGGATTCCTAACTCATCCAAGTTCAAATGGGCCCTAATCTTTTTAGATAAAGCCTGCATTGGTAGAATTGGAATGATGAACAAATTGGATTGGGTAGATTGGAATAAAAAAAAATAAGTTAAATAAGTTATTAAGTATTGTACAGAAAAATGACTACTTGCTTTGCTAAGCCGGTTATACGAAGAAAAGCCTATTGTACAATAAAACTTACCAAAGAGCTTCGTTTTTGAAACTCTGGCTTTTCTACAAATACAAGAACAAGAATAGGTTCTAGATAATGTGACTTACTATTAGATTGAATTTGGATTTGATTTGGTTGGGTCAGGTTGGAGTTTTTCTTGAGCCAGGCTCATGTTATGATTTTGACTTCATAAATTGACTTGGGTATACCAAAGCAAAGGTGTATCACTAAATCTTGGATCATGGACAAATAAAAGAGGAAAAAGGCCGTATGTCATTCACAGACGAAGATTAATGAAGAAGAATGGGTTTGTTTATCCGAGATTTGAAAATACCGATCCGATTGGATCCATTGGAATAAATTATTGTTTTCAAGCCCCGAGGGATCTCCGTGATCCTGTGGGAATGATTCCATTTCTATGGAACAATCAACCGGCCGGTCACACGCACTAATTAGGAAATGAATACAAAAATGTATAGGGCTATACGGACTCGAACCGTAGACCTTCTCGGTAAAACAGATCAAACTTATTATTATCGAAATGATTCGAACTGTTTCAAAGACCCAACATGCGTTTTTTTTTTTGCATTGGGCTCTTTCATTAACTGATAAAAAGATCGGCTAGTCCACCATATTTTTTCTTGACAGGAAGATAACGAGATGGCTCCATGCGCTCGGATTCATTATTTGAATTCTGATCCGGGAGCAATACCAAAGTGTTTCAAAGAAGGGTTACCCTGACGTAGGTCTGCCTCCGGCCTAGATCAACCTAAGTTAAATGGAGTCTCTATCAATCCGCCCCAAGAGTCAAATATGATACTTCATACACCTTAAAGTTCATAGGACGAAAAGAGGTTATTTTGAGGTCCTTATCCTCATTATGCCTAGCATTGAAGGGACTGGGTATTCACCTTATCAATGATCAAACCAATGATGGGTTCTATTTGGTACCTGAATTGGCACCTGAATCGGACCGAACAAAATATTTGTCAGGCTATTGTTCTCTTGTTCCCTCGAATCCATGGAGTAAGACATCGATTTCTCAATAAGATCAATTCTGTTGATTGCATGATGGACTCCTCTGAAAA